AATGTTTTGCATTAGTATTATTATGGACACTGAAAAAAAGAATTCTTAATCAAATGATTATTCATCACTTTTATTTACAAATAAAATAGGAGGCAAAAAATGAGTATTCGTTTAGTGAATTTTTATTTATTGTATTTTTATGCAAATGGAATAGGAGATAACGGTATGGAAAGATCGTGGTTTTGTAATTCGAGGGTGTTTAAGAAGGCCTTAGAACGCAGGTATGGGATAAAGAAATCAACGGACAATCTTGGTCCTATTGAAAATACTAGTAAAAGTGGTGAAATTGAAGATCCGAATAGAAAAGGTGGGGTTAAAATCATTCTTGGCGTCAAAGACTTTCTTAATTTGATCTTTGATTATATTTTTTTAGTTAGGGATAGTAATGGAGACAGTTATTCTATCTATTTTGATATAGAAAATCATATTTTTGAGATTGACATCGATCATTCTTTTCTGAGTCACCTAGAAAGTTTTTTTTCTAGTTATATAAAGAATGGATCCACGAGTGAAGATTCCTTAGACAATCGTTACATGTACGATACTCAATCTAGTTGGAATAATCACATTACTAGTTGCATTGACAGTTATCTTCAGGCTCAAATCTGTATTGATACGTCCATTGTAGGTGATAGTAGTGAGAGATACATTTCTATGTTCATTTTTGAGAAACTTCGAACTAGTAGTGAAAGCGAGAGGTCCAATATACAAAACCGCGCGGAGAGTAGTGATTTAACTCTAAGAGAAAGGTCTAATGATCTGGAGGAAACTCCAAACTCTAATGATCTGGAGGAAACTCCAAACTCTAATGATCTGGAGGAAACTCCAAAGTATCCAAACTACAAGGATTTGTGGGTTCAATGCGAAAATTGTTATGGATTAAATTATAAGCAATTTTTGAAACCAAAAATGAATATTTGTGAAGAATGTGGATTTCATTTGAAAATGAATAGTTCAGACAGAATCGAAGGTTTGATCGACCCCGGTACTTGGGATCCTATGGATGAAGACATGGTCTCTATAGATGCCATTGGATGGGATTTGGAGGAGGAGGAGCAGCCAGATAAGCAAAACAACCAACAAGATCAACAAGATCAACAGGATAATTCTAATGAGCTTGAAAATCAATTGGGGTTGGGAAAAGGGCTTTATAATTATAATCCTCGAGATGAGCAGCCTTATACAGACGGTGATTCTGGATTGGAGGAGACGCATGCTAACTATAAGCAGGAACAGCAGGAGACTTGGAACGATCCTGACGATCTATTTGATTCGGAGGAGCAGCACGAGCTTTATAACGAAGATGAGTCTCGATTTCATTCAGGATATCATAGGTATAAGGATCAAGCCGATTACAGCGAGGATCATTATATGGATGGTGAGCAGCACGATCCTTATAAGTATGGTGAAGAGCAGACTTATAACGATGGTGAGGATGTATTGGAGGAGGAGCCTTTTAATGATGATCCTTATCATGATCGTATTGATTCTTATCAAACAAATACAGGATTAACTGAGGCTGTTCAAACAGGCGTAGGTGAACTAAATGGTATTCCCGTAGCAATTGGGGTTATGGATTTTCAGTTTATGGGGGGCAGTATGGGATCCGTAGTCGGGGAGAAAATCACCCGTTTGATTGAGTACGCTACGAATGAATTTCTACCTCTTATTATAGTGTGCGCTTCGGGTGGGGCGCGCATGCAAGAAGGAAGTTTGAGCTTGATGCAAATGGCTAAAATCTCGTCTGCCTTATATGATTATCAATCCAATAAAAAGTTATTTTATGTATCAATCCTTACATCTCCTACTACTGGTGGGGTAACAGCTAGTTTTGGTATGTTGGGAGATATCATTATTGCCGAACCAAATGCCTACATTGCATTTGCGGGTAAAAGAGTAATTGAACAAACATTGAATATAACAGTACCCGAAGGTTCACAAGAAACTGAACCTTTATTCGAGAAGGGCTTATTCGACCTAATCGTACCGCGTAATCTTTTAAAAGGGGTTCTGAGTGAGTTATTGCAGCTCCACGGCTTCTTTCCTTTGAATTCCCCGTCAATCAAGTAGAGCGCACTAAGTTCCAGTATTTTATTTGTAGCAAATAAGTAGTTAGCTTATCGGAATCAAAGTAAATAAGAATGGAGTTTTCTTTGGTGACCTAAGATCTAATTGTAGAAAGAATCAAAAGTTGCGGATAACTCTTTTTTTTTACCTAGATTCCCGATTACTAATTAAGAAGTCTCTATCAATAAAATAAAATAAAAGCGTGAGTTCTTCCTTTCGTGAAATTAGGCAAATCAAACGAATTTCGTCTTACGTATATAATCAAATTCAAATAAATATAGAAAAGATAGATATATAGTTTTGTATCTTTCTCCATCTCCCGAAAATCCCATTTTCACTAAAAAAAAATCCCGGCTGTGTCGCATTCTAACGAATCTTTCGATAATTTGTAAGAAACTCTTTCTTTACTTTAATTAAATTAGAAGACAAGAACAAAACACAAAGAAATGAAGAAAAATAAGAAAGTTGATTATCATACGTATCTTTCATGTAGAAAGATGAATAAGTCCATTTATTTAGTTCTACATTCCTTGGACTTATTATATATACTCATTTAGATATATAGATACTTATATCTATAATAACAATTTTCAAATTTGATGAATTAATTAATAATAACTACGAATTCATAATAATTACAATTCTTAATTATAATTAGTATATATATAATATGATATTAAAAAAAAACTAATAACAGGTACAAATAGTAAATCGAGGTACCCATTTTATGACAACCTTTCATTTTCCCTCTATTTTTGTGCCTTTAGTAGGCCTAGTATTTCCGGCAATGGCAATGGCTTCTTTATTTCTTTATGTTCAAAAAAACAAGATTGTTTAGATCTGAGGGGACAAAACCTCAGCCTTTTTTTTTGAAACTTAGACTTGTAGCATAACACAGATATTTATTTCGGGAAATATGGTATAACATGTGATTTCCGGCGAACATAAAGGAAAAAGTTCTTATGCCTGCAGAAAATGATCTATGGGTAAATGAATTCTAGCTAGTTTCAAATAGGTCAGGAGCGCTGGATACCTAAAATGTAAAGTTGGTGGATCTATATGTATATCAATATGTATATTGGGATCATATGAAGGGTATGTTATTATTTTAGATCTAACCAATTTGATGAATTACTCCTAAAAGTTCACATCAAACTAGTACTAGTTCACATGAAACTAGTGCTAGTTGATGAGAGTTCCTTCGGAAACAAAAAAAGTCAAGTCAAAATCATTTGGGGTATTCTCTCAATTCCAATAAAATGAAATCGGATCAAGTATGAGTTGGCGATCAGAACATATATGGATAGAACTTATAACGGGGTCTCGAAAACTAAGTAATTTTTGCTGGGCCCTTATCGTTTTTTTAGGTTCATTAGGATTCTTATTGGTTGGAACTTCCAGTTATCTTGGTAGAAATTTGATATCTTTTGTTCCGTCTCAGCAAATCATTTTTTTTCCACAAGGGATCGTGATGTCTTTCTACGGGATCGCAGGTCTCTTTATTAGTTCCTATTTGTGGTACACAATTTCCTGGAATGTAGGTAGTGGTTATGATCGATTCGATAGAAAGGAAGGAATAGTGTGTATTTTTCGTTGGGGATTTCCTGGAAAAAATCGTCGCATATTCTTCCGATTCCGTATAAAAGATATTCAATCCCTTAGAATAGAAGTTAAAGAGGGTATTTATGCTCGTCGTGTCCTTTATATGGATATCAGAGGGCGGGGGGCTATTCCGTTGATCCGTACTGATGAGAATTTGACTCCACGAGAAATTGAACAAAAAGCCGCGGAATTGGCCTATTTCTTGCGCGTACCAATTGAAGTCTTTTGAGAAAAGGACTGGGCTGAAGAACAAATGCTTTCTCAGCAGGAGGGAAAAAATGCAAGAATCCTGTTTTTTTCTATAACATAACTTAATGGAAGTTTCGTCAGAACATTCAGTCGAGCCAAAGCCGACGTATATGGAACAACCATAAAACAAAACGCTTTTTTTGTGGTTTTTTATGCGTATCCAAATCCATGCAACTGAATTGAAACAAGTAAGAAATTGAACTACTAGATTCAAATCATCTCATATATCAAACGATTTCGAAAGAAAGAAATTTCTCTTTTTTTTTTGAAGTTCAATATTTGTTGGAAGTGATACTTTAGATGCAGATAAATCATATCTTGTAAATTATTTCCTTTTTGTCAATCGACCTTTTTTTATCCTTTTGTTTGTGTTCTTTACTAACCAATAATGGGTTTTCTTAATAATGTGGCCCATTTCTGTCTTGTTTTGCCGCTCATTTTTTTGATCATCACAATTCTCTCAATTATTCTATTCTTGGCTATGGGGAATCGTTGGAATTTTTTCGAAATATTTTGGATATTTTGATAGAAAAGGAGTTCTTTCGTCTCAAAATCGCAATAATATTCATTCCTTAAAAGACTTCTTTCGGTCATTCATCGAAAGGAGACACTTGTTTGGAATTTGATGAATTGAGATATCTGGAAACAATATTTTTGATTATTTCTTCATTCGAATTCGAAGTGGAGTCTTAGTCTATTTCTGTATTATTTCTAGATTCAAACAAAATCACAAATAAAATAGATTCATAGGTTTCTTGTGTAGAACTCATGTTTGAAAGAAATATTTGATCACATAGAGTCAACAAATGAAGTGGGTTAATTAAAAATTCACAGGTGAAAAATGGCAAAAAAGAAAGCATTCACTCCTCTTTTTTATCTTGCATCTATAGTATTTTTGCCCTCGTGGATTTCTCTCTCATTTACTAAAAGTATGGAATCTTGGGTTACTAATTGGTCGAATACTGGTCAATCCGAACTTTTTTTGAATGATATTCAAGAAAAAAGTATTCTAGAAAAGTTCCTAGAATTAGAAGAAATCCTCTTCTTGGACGAAATGATCAAGGAATACTCGGAGACACATCTACAAAAGCTTCCTCTAGGAATCCACAAAGAAACGATCCAATTAATCAAGATACACAATGAGGATCGTATCCATACGATTTTGCACTTCTCGACAAATATAATCTGTTTTGTTATTCTAAGCGGTTATTCTATTTTAGGTAATGAAGAACTTGTTATTCTTAACTCTTGGGCTCAGGAATTCCTATCTAACTTAAGTGATACAGTAAAAGCTTTTTCGATTCTTTTATTAACGGATTTATGTATCGGATTTCATTCACCCCACGGTTGGGAACTAATGATTGGTTCTGTCTACAAAGATTTTGGATTTGTTCATAATGATCAAATTATATCTGGTCTTGTTTCCACTTTTCCAGTTATTCTCGATACTTTTTTTAAATATTGGATTTTCCGTTATTTAAATCGTGTATCTCCGTCACTTGTAGTTATTTATCATTCAATGAATGATTGATAAATGATCCACCGATATTGATCGAATCAATTAGAATGTTTCTTACTTTGTAGTTCTACATAAGCATTAAAAATTTTCTATCCGGGGGATTTTCATCCTATAGTATTCCAGTAAAATGATTCCAGTAATATAGCAGAATCGTGGATAGGGAACTATACTAGCGACCTACCCAATTTATTGTAGAAATTTTCGGATCAATGATTAGACCATGCAAACTAGAAATACTTTTTCTTGGATAAAGGAACAGATTACTCGATCTATTTCCATATCGCTCATGATATATATCATAACTCGGACATCCATTTCAAGTGCATATCCCATTTTTGCGCAGCAGGGTTATGAAAATCCACGAGAAGCGACTGGGCGTATTGTATGTGCCAATTGCCATTTAGCTAATAAGCCCGTGGATATTGAGGTTCCACAAGCGGTACTTCCTGATACTGTATTTGAAGCAGTTGTTCGAATTCCTTATGATAAGCAAGTGAAACAAGTTCTTGCTAATGGTAAGAAAGGGGGTTTGAATGTAGGGGCTGTTCTTATTTTACCGGAGGGGTTTGAATTAGCTCCTTCCGATCGTATTTCTCCCGAGATGAAAGAAAAGATAGGCAATTTGTCTTTTCAGAGCTATCGCCCTAATAAAAAAAATATTCTTGTGATAGGGCCTGTCCCTGGTCAGAAATATAGTGAAATCACCTTTCCTATTCTTTCCCCCGACCCCGCTACTAAGAAAGATGTTCACTTCTTAAAATATCCTATATACGTAGGGGGGAATAGGGGAAGGGGTCAGATTTACCCCGACGGAAGCAAGAGTAACAATACAGTTTATAATGCTACAGGAGCGGGTATAGTAAGTAAAATCATACGAAAAGAAAAAGGGGGATATGAAATAACCATAACAGATCCATCGGATGGACGTCAAGTTGTTGATATTATCCCTCCAGGCCCAGAACTTTTTGTTTCAGAGGGTGAATCCATCAAATTTGATCAACCATTAACGAGTAATCCTAATGTGGGTGGATTTGGTCAGGGAGATGCAGAAATAGTACTTCAAGATCCATTACGTGTCCAAGGTCTTTTGTTCTTCTTGGCATCTGTTATTTTGGCACAAATATTTTTGGTTCTTAAAAAGAAACAGTTCGAGAAGGTTCAGTTGGCCGAAATGAATTTCTAGACTCGCGAATTTATCGACATCAGGTTCGTAAAAAGAACAAAATTATTGTTGTCAATTATGTATGATCAAAAAAAATCAATTCTGAAAAACCTTTTATTTACTTGCTCTTTTTCTACGAGCTTTGGGGAATCCCTTGTACCGCATTCCTAGTCAGAATAGGTAGATTTTTGTTTGAAGAAAATTATTTTAGTTTATGACTTTACCACCTCTTTCTTTGTTTTTTTTTAGCCAAATTGAATTGGTACGACTATGTTCCTATTGCCAGATTTCAATGTCATAAAATGGATCCATTTTATGACATTGAAATAGAATCAAATTGGGATAGCTATTAGCATAAGTAAGGGGGTAATAGAACGAACTATAAATGCGGGGAACAAATAATTCTAGGGGGCATTATTTGTCTTCCTAGTCTTCGACACAAGAAAGGGGTGTAGAAAATTCCTTTTCTTGTGTCGAAAGAGTAATGATTTTTGATCCTGTTCGTCAAAAAGTACTAGTCTTGGTTTCGGTTTTCCAGATGTATCAGAACTTTTTTTTTCGATTTCTTACGTACAATAAAGTAGTGGACAAACAAAAAATAGAACTTATTCAATGAACTTATAAAAAATTTCCATTTTTCTGAGATACTAAAATAAATAGGGTAAGAGTATAGAAAGTATTTGTACGATATCTAATCTACAGAAATATATATAATCCAGGAAATTGAGTGATTCCCCCTTTGTTTTGGTCGAACTTGCAAAGTACCCATAGATATTAGCAAGATCAAGGAAGAGGTGTTCTGAATCCATCAATGAAGTTCATTTTTCAAAAGCATCATCACATCAGAAAAAAATAGATTGGAGTTTTTTGAAACAGCAGAAAAAAATCCACTTTGTCATTT